TGAAAACACAGAAACAAAGGGCTGATCTTGGACTAGGAAAAAGAGTGGATCCGCGGGGTCCCAAATGAATCGGCTTATTCGAAAAAAGCCTTGTTCCTTGGAAGATCTATCTCGTGTCTGGTACTGCACGGTTCCACTCTGCAAGAACTCCGAATCATTCTCTTGAAGCTCATCCTTTTCTTCATTTTCATCATAAATGATTTCTTCAGTTTCATCATAAATGATCCGCTTGCCCCGAAATGACCCGGCCCAATAGGGAAATCCCAATTCATTGGGCCTTTCGATACAATCAAATAGAAAGCCCCAAGGGCGCCATATTCTAGGAGCCCAAACTATGTGATTGAATAAATCCTCATCCTCCTCTATCTGTTCATCCTCCTCTATCTCTATCTGTTGCGAGTCGAGTACCTCTTCTCCTTCTTCAAACCACGATTCGTATTTTTCATATTTTTCATAGAGAACTCTCTGATCAACGATAGAACAAGATGCGTTTTGCATCATATAGAAGGGATTCCTTGGTTCGGACCGAAGAAGCAATGTCACTCGATCATTATCAAACTTACTGCAATCTTTTTCTGGCCGTGAGGATCCCACCAGAGCGCCTTCTACTTCTAATAGGCCATGAACTAGATCAGAATCATTCTGAACGAACCCATAAGAAGTGATCCCATTTTTTTCATCGAGTCCGGACCAAAGGTCTTGAGCGACCCATCCGGCAGAACAACTCAAAAGATAAAGAAGTATCGTTAATTTCTTCATGCTCGTTCCAAGTTCGAAGTACCATTTGTACAAATAAGACTCCCCTTCGTTACATGGTGTCTTCTTCATATAGATAGATATAGGATCTATGGGGCAATTACTTAGAAGTACCTTTTGTGCAACAGCCCTTCCTATCCGATAGAAAAGGATCCCATGATCCTGAACCGATCTTACCTGAGATCGCAAATCCCAAGTTTGTCTATGAAGAGCAGATCGAATTATATTAGTGTCTATAATTGATTTCTTCTGCGTAATACTAATCGATAGGGCCTCATTGGTAAGTGCTACAAGATCTCGTGCATTGGAACCCATGGTTATGGACCCAAATCCATTAGTATGGAACATTTTCTTTTCCAAGTGAAATCCCCTAGTATATGAAAGAGTGAAAAAGTGCTTTCGTTGTTGTGGAATAAGAAGCCTTCGTATCTTAATACATGTATTGAATTTATTCGGGGCTATTAGAGCGGGATCCACTCTTTTGGGAATATGAGTCGAAGCAATAACAAGACTATTTCTAGTGGAACATCTGTCACAAAGATGGTTCACTAATAGACCGATGGATACGTAACTCCACTCTTTCACATCCATCTCATCCAGATTATGAATGTTTGGAATCCATATTATGCAAGGATACAGTGCTTTTGCAAATTCGAATTGAAGGCTGAGATAAAATCGGTCTAGGTCCGCCATGCTGTCCATATTCATTAGAAGCTCCGGCTCCACCTCAAAGTTTAGAAAATGCCTCAGCCCCGCACCACTGTCTAGAAGCTCCAGCTCCCTAAGGTCACGATCGCTCTCGTGACTCTCATCAAAATCGTGACTATAATCCCTCTCGTGATGATCAGCAATATCGTCACAATCATAAACAAGGTGAGTATCGTTAACATCGGGATCAGGAAAATCCTCCTCATCCAAATTGTCAAAGTACTCATCAAACTCTTCAGGCCAGTCATAGAAATCATTAATGTTACTCTTGTTCAGAAATACTGTAATAAAAGGAAGATAGGAGTTTGCCGCTAGGTATTTGACCAAATAGGATCGTCCGCTTCCTATAGAACCTATCAATAAAATACCCCTAGAGGGGTATGGGTCTAAGCGGAGCGAAAAGGGTTTTCCATGAGACGGGAAATGAAAACTATTAGCCCCACACGAAATTTGTGAATAAGTGATTGTCTGATAATGAGCAAGGAATATCCTCCTTTCTGCTAAACAGGATGTATTGAACTCATAATTCATTAGATACTTTTTATGAATGTCGACTAAGTATCGTAAGTAAATTGTTCCCGGTTGTTCAATCATTTGATAACCAGAGTCATTCTTTGATAAATGATCACTATGAGTCAGACTCAATAGAATTTGATCAATCCTCTTTTCTGTCGTTAAGGCGGAGAACTGAATCAAGAAATCGACTTCTTTCTCATTAAGATTCAATGAATCACCCTTCGTGACGCAGGCTTCGATTTGATTATCATCAATCCAATCACGGCTCACGTTTTTTCTCTTTCTTATCAATGAATAGATCTCTTTACTTGTATGACTTAGATGTCTCGTATTTCTCGAAAAAAGAATTGGATTGAGATCGATGAGATTGATATTGATATTCCAATCTTTCTTCTTAGACCGTATTTCTTCTAGATAATTTCCGAATTGTTCTAGAGCAACTAGAAAGAGATTCTTTAAATTGATATCCAACTCTCTGATCCTATAAGCGGAATCATCATTGTCATGATATCGTATTTCT